CGTGTCAATTTCGACTTCTTGGTTATTGAGATTTATGGGTAATATAGATTAATATTTAAGGATAGATATTACCTCTCTTTTTTTTTCTTTTCAAACAAATTCAAATGATTGAAGTTTTTCTATTTGGAATCGTCTTAGGTCTAATTTCTATTACTTTGGCTGGATTATTTGTAACTGCCTATTTACAATACAGACGTGGTGATCAGTTAGATCTTTGATTAATTAACACCTTGTTAATTTGACCTCCTGTGGATTAAAGAAAGTAGGAGGTCAAATTCAGATTGCTGTTCCCCTTTTTCCGAAAAATTTTTGACTTAACAAAACAATAGCAGAATCACGCTCTGTAGGATTTGAACCTACGACATTGGGTTTTGGAGACCCACGTTCTACCAAACTGAACTAAGAGCGCTTTTCTTATCACAAAAAAAATAAGACTGTAAGGAAAAAGATTCTTTTTTTGTTTAACTCCACCACGTCTTCAATGCCTATGTTATCAATATTATCATATATGATATAAATTCAAGATTAGGTATGTCCAATTTGAAGTTATTTCAATTGACCCTTTGTTATTACTCAGAAGTGAAACAAAAAGAATAGGTAGGAAAATAAAACAATTAGGTAGGGATGACAGGATTTGAACCCGCGACATTTTGTACCCAAAACAAACGCGCTACCAAGCTGCGCTACATCCCTTTCAATTGGCCTACAATGTCATTGTAGAGAATCCCCGAATTGTTTTCTATATACGTATTTCATTTTCTTTATTGATTGAGATACCCAACTTATCTTGTCATTTCTTCATCTCATATCATATAACATATAATAATAATGAACTTATAGACATGTGCAAAATAAAATGGAAAACTCACCATAAATTTGGCAAATGCTTGGGCGGAAAGGGGTGTATTTTGTTCTTTTAATTACTAATTAAGAAAAGAAAAGCAAAATTTTATCGATCAAATCCTTGTAGATTTCAAATTGAATTAGGAGTTTCGCGTACAAAACAAAAAAAAAAGTGGCCCTTAATCATATATAAACCGAATCATATATGTATTATCATTATGTATTACAAGAAAAATTCTTTATTACAATTCCAATAAAGAAGGAGGATTTTAAATGCGAAATCTAAAAACATATCTATCCGTGGCGCCAGTAATAAGTACCCTATGGTTCAGTTCTTTAGCAGGTCTGTTAATAGAGATCAATCGTTTTTTCCCGGATGCATTGACATTCCCCTTTTTTTCATTCTAGTTATTAACACGGGGGGTGAGGAAGATTAGAGATACAATGAAATATCTGTGAATACTACCTCCCCTCTTTTTTTATTCGAATAAGTTCGAAAAGAAAAAGAATAAAAGTCAATTCTCCCCTCAGCGAACCTCGTAACTTGGGGGCGGGCTTAAAGGAAATTACCTTCAATGAAATTAAGAGAACAGAAGTGCAAATGCGGGTTGGGCAACAGTATCATACAAGATGTTTAACTAAAATACAAATATTGTACTGCAATTTGTGAATCGAAACTTCTAATGTAAATTAGACATGGACATGTATTTCGTCGTGTAGAAAAAAGTGCATTTAGTTAGTTGTACACTCCCTGCATTTCACTTTATTCACTTTATTCTATACATTCACTTAGATATACTTAGTATAATCTAATTTAAGATTATTGTAGTACTTATTTTGACTATATTGGTTGCAACAAAATCTCTCATAATTGGATTTGGAGTTAGCAACTTCTATTTTTTTCGTTCCTTTCTTCGTCGTTTCGGATCGGAAAATCAAAGAGTTGAGTGAATAAAAAAAACCAAAAGGAGGTTCATGGCCAAGGGTAAAGGTAAAGATGTCCGAGTACGGGTTATTTTGGAATGTAACAGTTGTCTTCGAAACAGCGTTAATAAGAAATCAACAGGCATTTCCAGATATATTACTCAAAAGAATCGAAACAATACGCCCAGTCGATTGGAATTGAGAAAATTCTGTCCCTATTGTTACAAACATACAATTCATGAAGAGATAAAGAACTAGATGGAATCGATTATCTGCATGTCACCTTTACAAATACAACAGAAGAACAAAAATGAAATATGAATATATCATATATTAATACATATTTAAATATAAAAATATAAACAAGCAAAATTCGATTTCTTAATTCTAAATAATTATCATTAGCCGATCCGGTCGAACGAAATCGAATTTTCGAAATAAAAAAATAAGGGAGAAACTAACCATGGAGAAATCCAAGCGACTTTTTAAGCCCAAGCGGTCTTTTCGTAGGCGTTTGCCCCCGATCCAAACGGGGGATCGAATTGATTACACAAATGTAAGTTTCATTAGTCGATTTATTAGTGAACAAGGAAAAATATTATCTAGACGGGTGAATAGATTGACTTTAAAACAACAACGATTAATTACGCTTGCTATAAAACAAGCTCGTATTTTATCTTTCTTACCCTTTCTTAATAATGAACTTAATAATGAAAGAAAATTGGAAAAAGGCAAATGGGCGCATAGGCCTGCCGATCTTAGAGCCAGAAATACAAAAAAACACTGGAATAGAAAAAATCAATCAAATATCAAAAACGAATCAACTACAAAAAACCGATGGACTAAGGATAGAAAAAATGAATCAACTACAAAAAACGAATCAACTACAAAAAACGAATCAACTACAAAAAACCGATGGACTAAGGATAGAAAAAACGAATCAACTACAAAAAACCGATGGACTAAGGATAGAAAAAACGAATCAACTACAAAAAACGAATCAACTACAAAAAACGAACCAACTACAAAAAACGAATCAACTACAAAAAACGAATCAACTACAAAAAACCGATGGACTAAGGATAGAAAAAACGAATCAACTACAAAAAACGAACCAACTACAAAAAACGAATCAACTACAAAAAACGAATCAACTACAAAAAACCGATGGACTAAGGATAGAAAAAACGAATCAACTACAAAAAACCGATGGACTAAGGATAGAAAAAACGAATCAACTACAAAAAACCGATGGACTAAAGATAGAAAAAACGAATCAAATACATCCAACTCAAACGGCAATTGAGGTTTTGTTCGAAAAATCCGAGAATCCAGATTTTATTGTCGTGGTGTAAAAAAAAACGAATTTTGGAAGAAGAAAAACTCTTTTTTTATTGACTGTTTTTGATTATATTATCATCATATTTTATCATACTCATTTCTATTCTACCTTCCCCCAATTTATTCTCCAACTCCAAGAATTCTATGGAAAATATTCCGATGGATTCCCTTATATTTTAAGATGTCATTAGAAATGATAGAAAGACAATTCCTATTTAATATAGCTAGTTGTGCAAGGATTTTACGATTAAGAAGCAACTGTCCTCTGTACAGCTTGTTTCTTAATCTACTATAACTATAGAATCCCGGATTTTCTCGAATTACTGCATTTATACGAGTGATCCACAAACGGCGCAAATTTCTTTTTTGTCTATCTCTATCCCGATGGGCCGAGAGGAAAGCTCTCATTTTTTGTTGAATAATAGTTCGAGTAAGGTTTGAATGAGTTCCTCAAAACCTGATGTGAAAAAACGCATTTTTGTTCTACGCTTGTGAGCTATATATCCTCGTCTAATTCGGGTCATTGAATAAACGAAATTTTTATGAATAACTAATTGAGTTCTTTTTTTTTTCAGTTATTTTATTCCCTTCCACCTTTCTAGAATAATAACAAAACAGATTCTTCCAATGTATAAAATAAGAATTCCAACAGCTTTTGCTACTCTAACCTTCCTAGCCACGATTTTTTCTTTTTTTTTTTTTTAACATTTCGTCTCGAAATAAGAAATTGTATTGATACCTAGTATCAAACAAAAACATAATATAATAAATAACAATAAATAGTAAATCGAAATGGATAAAGAAATAGTGGGTTCCTTCGTTTCTATGGTTATTTCTTAAACGGTGAGGTCTTCCCTATACACCGGAGCCCCTTCCTTTCCTTTAATAATCATTTAATCGATGCTATTGTTAACTTGTACAGTTCACACTTTTTTGGCTCTACCCAGAAATTCTCCAGTAATAGGTCTTTCACAACGAGATCTATCTATACAGTAACGGTAGTTAATTATGAAGATTAGCTGATTAGCTGACCCTGTTAGTCCGTTCTTGAAAGAGTCAAGGCATCCATTTTTAGCCTTTTCCTTTTTTTAATAGGATTTCCCCTGCTTAACGGCTAATCATTTGCTACCAATGGGGAATTCTTTCACATTTTAATTTGAAAATGGAGATGATTGAATTTTCACTAATAGAAACCATAAATTTGATACCCAATATGAAGGATATGATAGATCTTTTTTTTTAGATAGTGTTTTAGATATTAGATAGTGAAGGGGTTTCTCCCATTCTATCCTATTCATCGGTATTGAGCGAATAGTGGAAAATGCGTTTCCTTTCTTTTGTTCCAATCCACAATCCGAACGAGTCGCACATACACCCGAGTACATATTCCTCGGCGCTGAGGACATCCCCTAAGAGCAGGGGCTTTGCTGACATTTCTGACTGGCTGTCTTGCCTTTCTAATAAGTTGTTTAACGGTTGGCATGATGAATCATATGCATAATGGGTTGGTTTAGGTCGCTCCTAACCGGATGATTATCCGGAGGATTCGGAATTATTTCTATATTAACATTCTATTAATCTATTAATTTGAATAGAATAAAATATGAAACCTCAACCACGATTTGTATGAAATTCCTCTTATTTTTTATGTAACTCCTACAAGATCAGGAATCCCCCCCTTTCTATTTAATCGAATCAATAATTCCATGAGCTTTGGCTTCTCTTGCTGACATAAAAAAATTCCTTTGCAGGTCTGCGAATATGGTCTCTAAAGGTTTTCTCGTTCTTTTTGCATAAATTTCGACGATGGTTTGCTGAATCAATGCTAGTTCTTCCATTTCCACGAGGAATTCACCTAAGTTGGGGCCGCGGCGGGGTTTTTTGATGTCGTCTCGGTCGTCGTCTTCGTAGTCGTCTGAGCCGTCGTCTTGGTCGTCGTCTGAGTCGTCGTCTGAGTCGTCGTCTGAGTCGTCGTCTGAGTCGTCGTCTCGGTCGTCGTCTTGGTCGTCGTCTTGGTCGTCGTCTTCGTAGTCGTCCCAAAAGCAAGCATATGGTTCATGCATCATTACCCTGATGATATAAGATAATAATGATAGAAGATAAAAAAAGCGTCGCATAAGCATAATAAGGTGCCAAGAATGAGAAAGTAAAAAAAAAATCGAATTGAAGAACCGTACAGGCATTTTTGCATATTGCATACGGCTCCGCAAGAGAATTTGGACCTTTTCCGGAAGAACAAAAGAGACCATATCCCACTTAGATCGGTAAAAACCACCCTTCTTGGCTTGGAGTTTTAGGAGTTAAAAAAAAAATACTATGGTGGCTCCGTTGCTTTATTTCACGATTTCATCGACGATTTAGCAATCCCAAAGTTTCATTGTTTCTTTATCCTCTTTCATAACATAAAAAAGAAGCGTTAAAGACATAAAGGAGAGGAGTGAGTGTTAATAAATGAAAGCCTTATGGTATAAAAAAAGCGTTTGCGACGCGGAAATAGGCTCCCGGATAATAAATAAGATAAAATCCGAAATAACCTTTCGTTTTCTCATACTACTCTCTCGATGGATAATCTTTTTAAATGGATAATATTTAATCCTCTAATTTACTTATATCGAATTCGACATGCCATGCTATTATTACTTAATACTTAATATTCATATTTAATATGGCGAAGGCATAGTTTTCCTTTTTTCTTTCAATTTCAAATAAAAAAAAAATAATAATGTAATAGTTATAGTAATAATGTAATTAGAATAGAATAATAATCAAACCATTGGCGCCAAGCGTGAGGGAATGCTGAACGTTTGAGACTCTCTCCCCCGACCAGGATCAAAGATGCCATCGAAGCGGCTAATCCGATGCATATTGTTCGTACCCGTGAGTCCACAGCCTCCATTATATTATAAATAGCCATACCCGGGAGTAACCATCCTCCGGGAGAGTTTATATACAACTGAAAATCTTCGCTGGAATCTTGTTGATCGAGATGTATGAAAAGACCGATAATTTGATTCGAGTTCACGAAATCAATTTCTTGAGATAAAAAAAGTATTCTTTCTTTATAAAGTATATTGATTAGGACAAAATTCTAGTCCTTAGGAAGCGCACACGCCCCTTTTGAGGCATACGGTTCAAAAAAATCAATCGCTAAAAATCAATGTGTAGATTGCAGTCCTTTCTTCCATTTTGCAAGAAAGATGAATTTTGACCCGTTTAATTCGAAAAAAGAATTCATTAAACTTATCAAACTAACTTCTCATTGATGTATTCTTTCATCGAGATCCAATTCAAATCGCGATGCCCTTTTCTTGTTCCTAAGTGGGGTTTTTCAATTCTTTTAGGTTTGTGCTCTACTCCGAGTAAGGATCCGCCGCCCGATTTTGATTTGCACATATAGAGCAAATGTCTCCACTCCAATCCAATACTACGTTTTTTTGCTATAACTTCATTTTTTTTTCACACCCCTCGCCAAATATTTGACGTACTCATTGTCATTATATTCTTTTCTATTTGATTAATATTAATTATGATTAGCAATTTGAAATGCTTTATTTTTTCTATTTAGTTAGATTTAGTTTCGAAAATTTTCTAAATAGGATATCAAGTAGAAATCCAAGATCCAGTACTAATTAAGTTTTTCGAAATTAAGTTAGTTTTTCTAAACAGAGCCTGGATACTTCATTTTATTGATTCAAACAAGCCAACCATAAATTATTCTAATTGATATGATAATATTAATCTGAATACCTCCAAAGCATAGATTAGATCTAATTGCACTTTATTACGCTTCACGCTCCAATTTTTTTGATGATTTACTCAATCTTTTTTAGGTGAAACCGAGGATATCCCGACCGGGGGAAAGAACGGGTAAATCCCATAAGACCCAATATATCTGACAAGTCGCACTATAAGTCAACCCAACCTTTATCACGACGTCCCTCCTTGTAAAAGAGAGGGGTTATTTTAGGCACACCAAGAGGCATTGGAAATAATGAAAAAGCACAAAACATTAAGTGCTCGAGCTCCCTTTGATAGAAAAATATCCTCATAAAAATGAATTTAGTGTCTTAATAATACAGGTCCTTATTCCATTTTATGCGCAGATTAGATAAGTTCAGTAGATTCGAGAAGTTCATAACAAAAAAATAAATAAAAATAACGGAAGAAATAAAGTGAAATTATTACGAAGAAACCCTTTCTTTGAATGATGAATAAATCTGTATGGATTCGCGCATATAAAAAGAGGTTAACCTCCCATTGCGTATTGATGCTTATCGAGTATAGAATAGATCTGCTTCTCTTTGTTCCTACAAATGGAATTGGAACGTTCTGACTAAAATACTAAACTGAATAGAAAAAGGATGAATCCTTTATTCGGAATAATTCACTGAA